TCACTAAAATTCCTGTATCACTAAAATTCCTGTAGTACCTATAGTACTGCTTGTCTTGTAATATAATAATATAAAAGTTTTCTCTATTAGTAGCTTCGGACTAGAAAGCGAGTATCAGGTAAAAATACTAGATAGTATTAGTATTCACGGATTGTTGTTGTATTAGAACAAAAGGAAAAGCAAAAAAGTAAAGGGCATTTTCATTATAAGCTAAGATCACTCGTCGTTCTACACTCAAAATAAGTAAAAAAAAAAATAGATTCGTCGATATAATAAAAAAACGATTCAAATAGAAATGCTTTTGTAATTTTATTTCATAGTGATTCAAAGAAAGTTTCATTTTTGAATGAAGTTATAAAACCACTATTTTTCCTTTTTTTTAGAATTATTTCAAATTTATTAATAATATTCTATATACTATATAGACTAATATAGATTAGATATTGGTTATTAGTTTACTCAACTCAAGAGTTGCACAATGAATTTGTTGATTGGAAATTTCAAGATGGGTAGATGTCACAAATGATGAATTGATTTCTTACCTATGTTACTTTATTTTTGTTAGGATCGCCGTCTATAATTATAATAATTATAATTGATGAATCAAAAACTTTCAATTGGTATTTTGGTTTATCTTCATATCTTTTCTTTTAAAAATGGAATGGAAATTTAAATTTAGGGAAGTACTTTAGAAACATATGATATATATAAAAAAAACATATTTCATTTAGTCTCTTTATGCCTACTATAACGAGTTATTTCGGTTTTCTACTAGCAGCTTTGACTATAACCTCGGCTCTATTTATCGGTCTGAACAAGATAAGACTTATTTGAAATTAATTGAACGAACAATTCATAAAAAAAAAACCTTCTATGGTAGTTCCTATAGTCTATAGTTCCGTACCGTGTCAATTTTCAATTCTTGGGCATTGAGATTCATGAGTAATACCGATTAATATTTAAGGATAGATATTACCTCTCCTTTTCCCCTTTCAAAGAAATTGAAATGATTGAAGTTTTTCTATTTGGAATTGTCTTAGGTCTAATTCCTATTACTTTGGCTGGATTATTCGTAACTGCATATTTACAATACAGACGTGGCGATCAATTGGATCTTTGATTAATTAACATCTCTTTTTTTTTTGATTGACCTCCCACTTGTTTTAATCTACAGGAGGTCAAATTCAGATTGCTATTCCATTTTTTCAGTCTTATTGTTCAGTCTTATTGTTCAGTCTTAGTTTCGACCTAACAAATAAGAAGAACCGAATCACGCTCTGTAGGATTTGAACCTACGACATCGGGTTTTGGAGACCCACGTTCTACCGAACTGAACTAAGAGCGCCTTAATTATTACAATAATTAATTACAATAACAATAATTAATTTGTAAGCCAACTGGGGTATATATACTATCATAGAGAATACAATTCTCTATTGATTATGTATATCCAATTTTAATCAATCTCAATTGATCCCTCCTTACTGCTGATAAGATAAGGAATAGGTAGGGATGACAGGATTTGAACCCGTGACATTTTGTACCCAAAACAAACGCGCTACCGAGCTGCGCTACATCCCTTTCAATTGGCCTACAGTGTCATTGTAGAGAATCCCTAGCTTGTTTTCCACATCTTTATTTCTTTTATTAAAAATACAAAATTTTTTTGTCATTTCTTTTTTTTTAGGCATATATTATATAATAATAATTATATAATAATAATAGACTTATATTATATACGTACTAAATAAATAGGAAACCCAACGTAAAAATAAAAAAGAAATATTTTTCGGGAATTCTCAGAAAGAAAGGGACGTATTTTTGATTTTCTTAAAAGAAAAGGAATATCTATTGAATCGTTGTACATTTCAAATTGTATATTTTCATTTGCATTAGGAATTCTGCGTAAAAATACAAGTGTAAGTCATTAACTAATATACACATCTCTTCAGATATGTATTACCATTATGTATTACAAATTGTATTAAAATTACAATAACGAAGACGAATAAAAAGAAGGAGGATTTTAAATGCGAGATCTAAAAACATATCTTTCCGTGGCACCGGTAGTAAGTACTATATGGTTTGGGTCTTTAGCAGGATTATTGATAGAGATCAATCGTTTATTTCCGGATGCATTGATATTCCCTTTTTTTCATTATAGTAATTGAGATGAGAAGGGGTGAAGAAAATTAGAGATACAATCAAATATCTGTGACTAATCTCTCCCCTTCTCTTCTTTCTTTTTATAGAATTCAAAAAAAAAAATTAGAAAAAGAATAAAAGCGGATTCGTCCTAGTAAAATTACGAACTCAGGCTCAGGTTTACAGGCCAAAAATTCTATTAATTAATTAATTAATACTAGAGTGAGAAAGAAAACGGACTAACTGTGGCAACAATATTATACAAAAAAAGAAAAATTCAATGAAAAATTCAATATTGTACAGCGATTATAAATTCTAAATATATAAGTAGAAAGTATTATATTACTTATTATTACTATATTGATTGATTGCAACGAAATCTTTCATAATTGGATTTCGAGTTAGAAACTTCTATTTTTGTTCCTTCCTTTCTTTTTCGCTTCGGATTGTAAAAGAGAAAAATAGAAGAGTTGAGTTAATCAAAAACCCAAAGGAGGTTCATGGCCAGGGGTAAAGATGCCCGAGTAACGATTATTTTGGAATGTACCAGTTGTGTTCGAAACCGTGTTAATAAGGAATCAATGGGCATTTCACGATATATTACTCAAAAAAATCGACATAATACGCCTAGTCGATTGGAATTGAGAAAATTTTGCCCTTCTTGTTACAAACATACAATTCACGGGGAGATAAAGAAATAAATGGAACCTATCGCTCGCGTGTCCGCCTTATATTTTAAGGAAGATGAAAAAAGGACATATTATATATAACAACAATTATATCTAACAGATTTTATATTTATTTATTTATATTTATTGAAATATAAACAAAACAATTCTATTTCTTAATTCAAAATCATTTTTGATCCGATCCAAATTGATTTAAGATTTTCGGGACAAGGAATAAAAAAATCATGGATAAATCCAAGCGACTCTTTTTTAAATCCAAGCAATCTTTTCGTAGGCGTTTGCCCCCGATTGTATCGGGGGATCGAATTGATTATAGAAACATGAGTTTAATTAGTCGATTTATTAGTGAACAAGGAAAGATATTATCTAGACGGGTGAATAGATTGACTTTAAAACAACAACGATTAATTACTATTGCTATAAAACAAGCTCGTATTTTATCTTCGTTACCTTTTCTTAATAATGAGAAACAATTTGAAAGAAGCGAGTCGACTCCTAGAACGACTGTTCTTAGAACTAAAAAAAAATAGGCTCGCTCTTCAATTGAATCAAAAAAAAAATTCCAATCCGAATTGACGTTTTGTTCCAAAAATATCAAAAATCTGATTTGATTTTGTGTCGTAACAAAAAAAATAATTGTAGAAGTAGACGAAGAATCAATCTTTTTTTATTTAACGTATTTTTTTATTGTGACGACTTTATCATATTCTAGCCTCCTTTTTTTTATCATACTAATATGATTTTATCGTACTAATTTCTACTCTACCTTCCCATCATACTAATTTCTACTCTACCTTCCCGTAGTTCATTCGCCAGGGAACTCTGTTTAAAACATTCCAATGGATTCCTTTCAATCTCCTTATTTTAAGATCTCATTGGAAATCATATAAAGACAATTCCTATTTAATATAGCGATTTGTGCAAGTATTTTACGATTAAGAAGTAACTTCTTCTTGTGCAGATTGTGTATTAATCTACTATAACTATAGTATACGGTATTGTCTCGAATTACTGCATTTATCCGAGTTATCCACAAACGACGAAAATATCTCTTTTGCTTACCTCGATCCTGATGCGCCGAAACTAAAGCTCGTATTTTCTGTTGATTAATAGTACGAGTAAGTCTTGAACGAGCCCCTCGAAAGCTTGATGCAAATAAACGAATTTTTGTTCTACGTCTTCGAGCTATATATCCTCGTTTAATTCTAGTCATTGAATAAATGAAACTTTGATGAATAACTAATTGATTTCTTTTCTTTCAGTTATTTCCCTTCCCTTTCCTAGTAATAACACAACGGATTCTTCCAATGTATAAAATAAAAATTCCAATGGCTTTTGCTACTATAACCTTCCCAACCACGATTTTTTCTTTTTTTTTTCTAGGCTTCTGATCTAGAAATAAGAAATTGTATTGATACTAGGTATCAAAAAAAAAATAGTAAAAAAAAGTAGTAAATATATATAATATATATAATAAATAGGTATAGTGGGTTCCATCGTTTCTATGGTTACTTCGTAAACGGTAAGGTCTTCTCTATACACCGGAGCCTCTTTCCTCATTTAATCAATGTTATTATTAACTTGTACAGTTCACACTCTTTGGCTCTACCCATAATTATCCAATAATAGGTCTTTCACAACGAGACTCACCCATACAGTAACGGTATTTAATTATATTATGAAGATTAGTTGAGTAGCTGACCCTGTTAGTCCGTTCTTGCAAGAGTAAAGGCATAATCCTTCTGCTTTTTAAATGGGATTTCCCTGCTTAATGAATACCATTTGCTACTAATGGGGAATTCTTTCTCAGTTTAAATTCAAAATGGAAGTGATTGGATTTGTACCAATAGCAATCATAAATTAATTTGATACCAAAATAGAAGGGGATATGATAGATCTTTTTTAGCTCTTTAGATATTTTCATTTTTCGATAGTGAATGGTGTTCTTCTATTCTATCCTATTCACTGGTATTGATCACTGATACTGACTCAATTGTTTTCTTTCTTTTGGCCTAATCTATCATCTGAACGAGTCGCACATACACCCTAGTACATGTTCCTCGGCGCTGAGGACATCCCCGAAGAGCGGGGGATTTCGTGACATTTTTGATTGGCTGTCTTGTCTTTCTAATAAGTTGTTGAATAGTTGGCATGTTGAATCATATACATAATGGACTGGTTTAGATCGATCCTAACCGGATGATTATGAATCATTTTTTCTATTAATAGATTTATAGAATATTGTATTAAACCTGGTAAGAAGAGAAAAGATCCAATTGCATATTTGCGGAAATCCCTCTTATTTTTTATTCAATCGCTACAAGATCAACAAGTCCATGAGCTTGGGCTTCTGTTGCTGACATAAAAACATCTCTTTCCATGTCTTCGGAAACAACCCATAAAGATTTGCCCGTTCTTTGTCCATAAACCCTTGTGATGGTTTCGCGCAGCTTCAGTAGTTCTTCCGCTTCTAGGATAAATTCTCCTGTTGGTGCCTCATAAAAAGAACTAGCAGGTTGATGGATCATTACCCTGATGATATAACATAATAAATAATTCTTTTATCTCGCATGATGAAAGGCGAAAAGATAAAGAATAATATAATAATAAGCAAAAAAGATAGAATTGAACAACCGTACAGGCATCTTTTGTACATTGCATACGGCTCTACAATGGAATTCCCTTTTACCCTTTTTTTTACCTTACATTGAAGAAATAGAAAATAAATAAAATAAATATAAATAGAGGGTCTATCCTATTCACATAGGTAAATGATCCAATAACCACCCTTCCTTTTTGAGTAGTTAAAAAAATACTATGATGGTTCCGTTGCTTTATATATTTATTTCTTCTGTTATTTAGCAATCCCAAAGTTTCTTTTTTTATTTGAAAAAAAAAAATAATAATAATAAATAAAAAAAGAAATTCGATTTTCGTATTCTTTCATAATATATATATATTGTTAAGAGTTTTTTGGTGTGAAAACAAAAAAGTTTGTGACGCGGAAATGATTCTCCTGATCTATCAGATAAAATAAGAAATACCCTTTATCTCATACTACTCTTTCGATACATAATGTAACAATTTTGAAAAAAAAAAATTCTCATATCAAATTCGAAGTGCCATGCTATTATTACGTAATCATATTTCCTATATCGCGAAGGCATAGTCTTCTTTTTTCTCTCAAATCAAATAAAAAAAAAACTCATTGGCGCCAAGCGTGAGGGAATGCTAGACGTTTAGTAATTTCTCCTCCGACCAGAATAAAAGATCCTATTGAAGCGGCTAATCCCATGCATATTGTTTGTATGTCTGGTTGCACAAATTGCATAGTATCATAAATAGCTAATCCAGGAATTACCCATCCGCCGGGAGAGTTTATAAACAAATACAAATCCTTGTTATCATCCTCGAGACTGAGATATACCATAAGACCAATAAGTTGATTTGAGATCTCGCTATCAATCTCTTGGCCTAAAAAAAGTAATCTTTCTCGATAAAGTCGGTTGATTGGGATAAAATTGTATCCCTTTGGAACCGTACATGCACCTTTTGATGCATACGGTTCAACATAAATCACGAAAAAAAAAAAAATCAACGTGTAGATTCTAGTTTTTTTTTCATAGCAGGCTCTGTCGAACTTGTAATAAAAGGTTTTTCCTTTCATTTTTTAAAAAAGATGAGTAAAGATGAGTTTTGGCCTGTTTATGTTTCTCTTTCCTATTTATATCTATTTCTATATATAAATAGAATATAAATCAAAGAAAAAAAACTCACTAAACTTATCGGACTACCCTCTCATTGATGTATTGTTTCATCGGAATCTAATCCAAATCACGATGTAATTTTCTTGTTCCTGAATGGTCTTCTTAAATTTTTTTAGGTTTATGCTCTACTCCGAGTAAAGATCTGCCCGATTTTGATTTGCATATATAGGACAAATGTCCCAATACTGCGTCTTTTTGCTACGATTTCTTTTTTTCAATTTATTTATGTCATGTCTCCCGCCAAATATTAAATATTCAATTTGAAATCACGTCTATTCATATCATATTAGAAATTCGAAATCGAATATGATATAAAATAGAATAATATTAGAATAATATAATATTATAATATATAATATTAAGTAGAAATCATAGATATATTACCGATTGTTTTTTTTCTAAACGGAGCCTGGATACTTCATTTCATTTTATTTTATTAGTTAAACCAAGCCAACCATAAATTATTATAATTGCTAATATTAATCTGTATACCCCCCCCCCTAAAAATAAACTTAAGTGTACTTCATTGCATTTCACGCTCCAAATTTTGGATAATTCAATCCATTTTTTTGGGGCGAAAGAGAGGATATCTCGATCGGGGAAGAAAACGGGGAAATACCATATGACCCAATATATCTGACAAGTCGCACTATACGTCAACCCACAATGCATCTTCGTCGCCCGGACTTCGAAAAGGTACTTTTGGAACACCAATAGGCATTAAATGAAAGAAAAATTAAGTACTATATCTCATCTCACTTTGATGTGAAAGCGTAAATTGGTTTATTGTCTTAATAATATTGTATCTTTTATCATATTTTATTCATAGATTTCGATTGAATAAGTTCAGAAAAAAGGAAGACAGAATGAATAAAAGAAAATTCTTTCAAATGGGGCCTTTGAATGATGAACAAATAGAGAGGCAGGTACTCATATAAAATGCTATCAATGCCCTACCATTGCGTATTGGTACTTATCGGATGTAGAATAAATCTGCTTCTTTTTGTTCCTACGAACAAAATTGTTTCATTATTATTAAAAAACATTCTTACTAAAAGAATAGAACAAATAGTAATCCTTTTCCCGAGATAATCCACTAAAAAAGTAAGGTCCATAGTATAGTTTTTTTAGAGTGCAATAAAGTTACATAGTGTCTATTTTGAATTGATATAAGGGGTATTTCCATGGGTTTGCCTTGGTATCGTGTTCATACGGTCGTATTGAATGATCCCGGCCGTTTGATTTCTGTCCATATAATGCATACAGCTCTGGTTGCTGGTTGGGCCGGTTCGATGGCTCTATACGAATTAGCAGTTTTTGATCCCTCTGATCCTGTTCTTGATCCAATGTGGAGACAGGGTATGTTCGTTATACCCTTCATGACTCGTTTAGGAATAACCAATTCATGGGGTGGTTGGAGTATTACGGGGGGAACTATAACGAATCCGGGTATTTGGAGTTACGAAGGTGTGGCTGGTGCACATATTGTGTTTTCTGGCTTGTGCTTTTTGGCAGCTATCTGGCATTGGGTGTATTGGGATCTAGAAATATTTTGTGATGAACGTACAGGAAAACCTTCTTTGGATTTGCCCAAGATTTTTGGAATTCATTTATTTCTCTCAGGGGTGGCTTGCTTTGGTTTTGGCGCATTTCATGTAACAGGATTGTATGGTCCTGGAATATGGGTATCCGATCCTTATGGACTAACGGGAAGTGTACAAGCTGTAAATCCAGCATGGGGCGTGGAAGGTTTTGATCCTTTTGTTCCGGGAGGAATAGCCTCGCATCATATTGCAGCAGGAACGTTGGGCATATTGGCGGGTCTATTCCATCTTAGTGTCCGTCCGCCCCAACGTCTATACAAAGGATTACGTATGGGAAATATTGAAACCGTCCTTTCCAGTAGTATCGCTGCGGTCTTTTTTGCAGCTTTTGTAGTTGCTGGAACTATGTGGTATGGTTCGGCAACTACCCCGATTGAATTATTTGGGCCCACTCGTTATCAATGGGATCAAGGATACTTCCAACAAGAAATATATCGAAGAGTTAGTGATGGGCTAACCGAAAATCAAAGTTTATCTGAAGCTTGGTCTAAAATTCCCGAAAAATTAGCCTTTTATGATTACATCGGCAATAATCCGGCAAAGGGGGGATTATTCAGAGCGGGCTCAATGGACAACGGGGATGGAATAGCAGTTGGTTGGTTAGGACATCCTATCTTTAAAGATAAAGAAGGGCGTGAACTTTTTGTACGTCGTATGCCTACTTTTTTTGAAACATTTCCGGTTGTTTTGGTAGACGGAGACGGAATTGTTAGAGCCGATGTTCCTTTTCGAAGGGCAGAATCGAAATATAGTGTTGAACAAGTAGGTGTAACTGTTGAGTTCTATGGCGGTGAACTCAATGGAATCAGTTATAGTGATCCTGCTACTGTGAAAAAATATGCTAGACGTGCTCAATTAGGTGAAATTTTTGAATTAGATCGTGCTACTTTGAAATCCGATGGTGTTTTTCGTAGCAGTCCGAGGGGTTGGTTTACTTTTGGACATGCTTCGTTTGCTCTGCTCTTCTTCTTCGGGCACATTTGGCATGGTGCTAGAACCTTGTTTAGGGATGTTTTTGCTGGTATTGACCCGGATTTGGATGCTCAAGTAGAATTTGGAACATTCCAAAAACTTGGAGATCCAACTACAAGAAGACAAGTAGTCTGATACAATATTGTTTTGTTATTTTTTGTCTTTCGTTTTAAGATTTGGTATAGGATACCGATAAATCTTGATTTGAATCGCTGTCTTTTCTTTGACTCGTGTCTTGTTCTTTCTTTATCCGGTAAGCGATCTCAAATAAAGCAGGTATGGAAGCTATAATTGTAAACCACGATCGAATCTATGGAAGCATTGGTTTATACATTCCTCTTAGTCTCAACTCTAGGAATCATTTTTTTCGCTATCTTTTTTCGAGAACCGCCTAAAGTTCCAACTAAAAAGTGAAATGATTTTTCATTATTTCCATTTCCATAAAGTGAAATGATTTTTCATTATTTCCATTTCCATTGAAAGTAATGAGCCTCCCGATATTGGGAGGCTCATTACTTCAACTAGTCTCCGTGTTCCTCGAATGGATCTCTTAGTTGTTGAGAGGGTTGCCCAAAAGCAGTATATAAGGCGTACCCAGTAAAACTTACAAGTAAACCAGATATAAAGATGGCAACTAGCGTTGCTGTTTCCATTATTATAGAATTATATAATTTCAAGACCGCAATGGATCTATGCTAAGATCATTTATTTACAACGGAATGGTATACAAAGTCAACAGATCTCAATGAATAGAAAATAGGATTTATGGCTACACAAACTGTTGAGGGTAGTTCTAGATCTGGTTCAAGACGAACTAGTGTAGGGAATTTATTGAAACCATTGAATTCAGAATATGGTAAAGTAGCTCCTGGGTGGGGAACTACTCCTTTGATGGGTCTCGCAATGGCTCTATTTGCAATATTCCTATCTATTATTTTGGAGATTTATAATTCGTCTATTTTACTGGATGGAATTTCAATCAATTAGATTCACAAAAACTATTAACTAACTTTTCAATACAAAGTGAAGCATTTAGTTCTCTGATTTTTATCTTATTCTATTTTGGTAGTTCGATCGTGAAATTTCTTTGTTTCTGTATTTCCGGAATATGAGTGTGTGACTTGTTAGAATTGATCCTATGGATAGTACAGAGAGTGAGTCTGTCATCTTGCTAGAGATGGTTTTACTTCGTCGGATATTGTCATTCTATGCTAGTATCTGAAGCACGGAATATATGAAATAGATTACTACTAAAGTATTAGAACTATGATTCATCCTTAATATTCAGACTTCGTAGCCGGACTCTTCATTTTTTTTTCAAACTCCCATTTATGCTTATTTTGATCTAAAGTACAAGGGTTTCTTTGTATTTTTAGTCATTATGTCTATTCATTGAATAAGTGATGATCTAACAGTTCTTACTCCTTACTCAAGGAATTTTTGGACTTGGTTTGAAAAGGTTTTATTGACTCATCGTGGTTCTAGTATGAATCTGAAGTTTTAATTGATTCATAGGGTCTTAACAAGAGAATTCCTATCAATAATAAATAAAACCGTAATAAAGTCTCATTACACACAAATAAAAATAACAAAACAATAAAGAAAATAGGGAAATAGAAGATTCAAGAGGCCTGATCAACATAGAGATGAATGAGCCGACTTGAGATTGTGGCAGTGTAACCATAATAAAGAGTTTTCGTATTTTTATTCTTTCTTTATCTTTAGAAAAGAGTGAATCAGAGAATTAGGAAGTTTTGAATACATATCCGATAGAACTTGTATTATGGTCTTTCTGTTTGAGCCGTACGAGGTGAAATTTTCATATACGGTTCTTAGGGGGGGCTTTTCGGCTTACCTATCTCAATAAAATCTATGATTGGTTCGAAGAACGTCTTGAGATTCAGGCAATTGCAGATGATATAACTAGTAAATATGTTCCTCCTCATGTCAATATATTTTATTGTCTAGGAGGAATTACGCTTACTTGTTTTTTAGTACAAGTAGCAACGGGGTTTGCTATGACTTTTTATTATCGTCCGACCGTTACGGAGGCTTTTGCTTCCGTTCAATATATAATGACTGAAGCTAACTTTGGTTGGTTAATCCGATCAGTTCATCGATGGTCGGCAAGTATGATGGTACTAATGATGATCCTCCACGTATTTCGTGTGTATCTCACTGGTGGCTTTAAAAAACCTCGCGAATTGACTTGGGTTACAGGTGTGGTTTTGGGTGTATTGACTGCATCTTTTGGTGTAACTGGTTATTCCTTACCCCGGGATCAAATTGGTTATTGGGCAGTAAAAATTGTAACAGGAGTGCCGGAAGCTATTCCTGTAATAGGATCGCCCTTGGTAGAGTTATTACGCGGAAGTGCTAGTGTGGGACAGTCCACTTTGACTCGTTTTTATAGTTTACACACTTTTGTATTACCTCTTCTTACTGCCGTATTTATGTTAATGCACTTCCTAATGATACGTAAGCAAGGTATTTCCGGCCCTTTATAAAATAAAGAGTCTATATTATACTATTTGGAATCAATCATTTATCGCTTGGGGTAGGAACAATAGTATTTCATCGCTATAAATATGGATTATTGAAAAGAATAAGACATGTATTTGGATATTTCGCTTCAACTCCACAAATATATATAAATATATCAAATATATTATTTATATATATTTGATATATTTGATATGTGACAGTCATAGTTGAAGTGAATTCTCTGAAGATAAAATGGATTATGGGAGTGTGTGACTTGAACTATTGATTGGGCTGTGCAGAATATATGTCCTTATCTGCCACATTTGAATTCACAACCAAAAATGTGTCTTTGTTCCAACCACCGTGAAACCCCATATAGAGGATAGGCTGGTTCGTTTGAAAAGAATCGTTTTTTTCTATGATCAGACTCGACCATGTCATGTATGAACAGGCTCCGTAAGATCCAGTCAAAAGAATAAGTGATGTGGCTAAATTTAGATTATGTTTTATATCGTTCACTTATTTAATAGTATGGAAATGGATTCATTTCCTATGCATTGACTTGATTTATTATACTATCGGAGTGAAACAAGGGATCTAAAGAAGAACAGAGGCTAAATTCTATTAGTAACAAGTAAATCCTTTGTATATAAAAAGTCTCGCTATTTTGGGGGATAAAGTGCAATTGAAAGGTCTGAGACGACCCAGAAAGCACTTGATTATAATCAACTTCGTAAGCCTACTTGGGTATTGAGCATTTATCTGTAAGAACTGGATTCTTTGCAATGTCTGATTGTTGAAACTCCAAAAAGGAAACTGGTAAATTTTTACTTACATAG